AAAGGCTCTGTGCGTGCTCAAAGACGTAAAATAGTTACTTGGAAATTCTTTGAGGCAGATGTGCATTCCCCCCTCTTTTTGGACCGAATAGACAAATCCCCCATTTTTTCTTTTGCTATTTCTGAACGTATAAACTTAATTTTGAGAAATGGTATGTGGACAAAAACAGAACTAAAAATTTCGGATTCTAAAGAGAAAACTACAGAAGAAATTGAGAAAAAAAGAGAAGAGTATAAAAAAGAGGAAGCCAAAAGAAAGGAGAAAGTACGTATAGAAATAGCAGAAGCCTGGGATAGTATTTTACTTGCTCAAGTAATAAGAGGTTTTTTGTTAGTAATCCAATCGATTCTTAGAAAATATATTATATTGCCTTCATTAATAATAGTTAAAAACACCGTTCGTATGCTATTGTTTCAATTTCCTGAATGGTCCGAGGATTTTAAAGATTGGAATCGAGAAATGCATGTTAAATGCACCTATAATGGCGTTCAATTATCAGAAAAAGAATTTCCAAAAAACTGGTTAACAGACGGTATTCAGATTAAAATACTATTTCCTTTTCGTCTGAAACCTTGGCATAGATCTAACCCACGAGCCCCTTATAACGATCTAATGAAAAATAAAAATTCAAAAAACGATTCTTGTTTTTTAACAATTTTTGGAATGGAAGCGGAATTCCCTTTTGATTCTCCCAGAAAACAACGTTCATTTTTTGAACCCATTTTTAAAGAACTCAAAAGAAAAATTAGAGAATGGAAAAATAAACGCTTTCTACTTCTAAGAATTTTTAAAGAAAAAACAAAATTGTTTCTAAATGTTTCAAAAGAAATAAAAAAATGGGTCATTAAAAGGATTCTGTTTTTAAAAGAAATAAAAAAAGAACTCTCAAAAATAAATCCAATTATATTATTTGGATTGAGAAAAAGAAAAGTATATGAATTGAGTAAAACTAAAAAAGATTTGATAATCAGTAATCTGATGATTCATGAATCGTCCATTGAAACTATACCATCGTCCATTGAAACTATACCTCAGAATTGGACAAATTATTCGTTGACAGAAAAAAAAATACAGGATCTAACGGATAGAACAAACACGATCATAAATCAAATAGAAAAAATTACAAATGAAAAAAGGAGCGGATTTCTAATTCCGGATCGAAATATTCGTTCTCACAAAAACAAAATAAGTGATGATGATAAAAGATTGGAATCACAAAAAAATATTTGGCAGCTAGTAAAAAGAAAAAACGCTCGACTAATACGCAAATCACATTTTTTTATAAAATTTTTCAGTGAAAGGATATACACAAATATCTTTCTGTGGATCATCCATAGTCCTAGGATCAATACACAACCATTTCTTGAATTAATAAAAAAAATTATTAATAAATACATTACCAATAATGAAACAAATCAAGAAAAAATGTATAAAACAAATCAAAGTTTAAATCACTTTATTTCGACTATAAAAAAGGCAGTATATAATACGACTATTAGTACTAAGAATTCAAATACTTTTTGTGACTTATCCTACTTTTCCCAAGCCTATGTATTTTACAAACTTTCACAAACCCAATTTCTTAATTCCGATTTTTATAAGTTAAAATCTGTCTTTCAATATAATGAAGCAGCTCCGTTTATTAAGAATGAAATAAGGGGTTATTTTGTTGGAACACAAGACCTTTTTCTTTCTCAATTAAGACATAAGAATCATCAGAATTCTGGAATAAATCAATGGATAAATTGGTTAAGGAATCATTATCAATATGAGATATCTCACATTAGGTGGTCTAGACTAGTACCACAAAAATGGCGAAATAGATTCAATCATCACTGGATGAATCAAAATAAGGATTTAGGCAACTCATCTAAAAAAATTAAATTTAGTTACTACGAAAAACGAAAAATTTTTGAAATGGCTTCATTACTGAATGAAAAAGAAAATTTTAAAAAACAATATAGATATGATTGGTTAGCATATAAATCTATTAATTCTGAAGATACGAAGTACTCTTCAATTTATGAATTCTCATTACACGTAAAAAATAACCAAGAAGTTTTTTCGAATTACAACAGAACTAAACGAAAATCTTTTTATATGATGGAAGGTATTCCTATTATCCCTATCAATAATGATCGAGTACAAGATGATATTAGAGATATGGAGAAAAATCCGGATAGAAAATATTTTGATTGGAGAATTATCCATTTTTGTCTTAGAAACAAAATAGATATCGAAGCTTGGATCAATATTGATACTGACTCAAGCAGTAATAAAAAATCTACTAAGGCTAAATTTAATAATTATCAACTAATTGATAAAATAAAAAAGCAAAATTTTATTTATCTAACGATTCATCAAGATCAAGAAAAAAATTTATCCAATCCAAAAAGCTTTTTGGATTGGATGAGAATGAATGAAGAAATATTAAATTACCCCATATCAAATCTTGAACGTTGGTTCTTCCCAGAATTTTTGATATTTTATAATTTGTATAAAACTAAACCGTGGGTTATACCAAAAAAATTACTTCTTGTAGATTCTAATATAAATGAAAACGCGACTGATATTGAAAACAAAAACATTGCTGGAAATAAAAAAAAAGATACTTTTATATCAATATCCTCAAATGAAAAAAAATCTCTTGAATTAAAAAAACGAAATAACGAGCAAAAAGAATACGTGGACCAAGCAAACCTTGAATCTACTCTTTCAAACCAAGAAAAGGATATCGAAGAAGATTATACGGACTCGGCCATGAAAAAACATAATAATAAAAAGCAATACAAGAACAATACAAAAACAAAAGCGGAGTTTGATTTCTTACTAAAAAGGTATTTTCATTTTCAATTGCGGTTGGATGATATTTTAAATAAAAAAATAATTAATAACATCAAAGTATATTGTCTCCTGCTTAGACTGATAAATCCACGAGAAATAACTATATCCTCTATTCAAAGAGGAGAAATGAGTCTTGATATTCTGATGATTCAGAAAAATTTAACTCTTACGGAATTCATCAAAAGAGGAATTTTGATTATTGAACCAATCCGTCTATCTATAAAAAATGATGGGCAATTTATTATGTATCAAACCATTGGTATTTCATTGGTTCATCAAAGTAAACACAAAATTAATCAAAAATACCGAAAAAAAACCAATATTGATAAGAATTATGATGAAGTCATTACCAAATATAAAAAGATGACTGGAAATAGAGATAAAAATCATTATGATTTGTTTGTTCCTGAAAACCTTTTATCACCAAGACTTCGGAGAGAATTTCGAATTCTAATTTGTTTCAATTCTAATAATAGAAATGATATGCATAAAAATTCAGCATTGGTGAATAGGAATAAGGTAAACCATCCGGTTTTAGATAAAAGCAAAGGATATAAAAAGAAACTTATTAAATTAAAGTTATTTCTATGGCCTAATTATCGATTAGAAGATTTAGCTTGTATGAATCGGTATTGGTTTGATAGCAATAACGGCAGCCGTTTCAGTATGGTAAGGATACATATGTATCCGCGATTGAAAAGTCATTAATAGTAATTTTTTGCTATCTTTCCCATATCGCAACGGGTCTATGATGACAAAAAGGTGCACACATTCATTGTCTTACATTCCATTCTGATACATGATATTAATTCAATGACATATCAATTCGATCTAGAAAAGAAATGAATTAATAAAATCTTCTGATTTTAGGACTACGTTTTTATCTTTTTGGAGTACGGAAAACAATCAGCCTTTTGTATACCTTTTAAAATCGAATTTTGAAATTAAAATCGGATTGATTTAATCAAATTCGAAATTAAAACGAAATTAAGATTATTGTCTATACCAAACTAAAACAAGTGACATTATTATTACTGATCAATAAAGATATCTATCAATCAAAATATCTTAAAATAAAAAAAAAAAGGGGGGGTTCGTTTTATGGTAAAAAATTCATTCATCTCAGTTATTTCACAAGAAGAAAAAGAAGAAAACAGGGGTTCTGTTGAATTTCAAATATTTCGTTTCACCAATAGGATACGAAGGCTTACTTCACATTTACAATTACACAAAAAAGACTATTTATCTCAGAGAGGTCTGCGTAAAATTTTGGGAAAACGCCAACGACTTCTATCTTATTTGTCAAAGAAAAATAGAATAGGTTATAAAGAATTAATTAATCGGTTGGATATTCGCGAATCAAAAACTCGTTAATTTGAAGAAGCATTTTGAATTATTTGATTTATTAGATCTTGAATTTAAATGAACTTTTTTCGTTTTCAGCAATTCATGAAAGAATGAATTAAGGAAAAACCTATGAATATACCAGCTACAAGAAAAGACCTCATGGTAGTCAACATGGGTCCCCACCACCCATCAATGCATGGTGTTCTTCGACTTATCATTACTCTAGATGGTGAAGATGTTATTGACTGTGAACCAATATTGGGTTATTTACATCGAGGGATGGAAAAGATTGCGGAAAACCGAACAATTATACAATATTTGCCTTATGTAACACGTTGGGATTATTTAGCTACTATGTTCACAGAAGCAATAACGGTAAATGGACCGGAACAGCTGGGAAATATTCAAGTACCTAAAAGAGCCAGCTATATCAGAATAATTATGTTGGAGTTGAGTCGTATAGCTTCGCATCTGTTATGGCTTGGCCCTTTTATGGCGGATATTGGTGCGCAGACTCCCTTTTTCTATATTTTCAGAGAAAGAGAATTAGTATATGATCTATTCGAAGCTGCCACCGGTATGAGAATGATGCATAATTATTTTCGGATCGGAGGGGTAGCGGCTGATCTTCCTCATGGATGGATAGATAAATGTTTGGATTTCTGCGATTATTTTTTAATAAGGGTTGCTGAATATCAACAACTTATTACACGCAATCCTATTTTTTTAGAACGAGTCGAGGGGGTAGGCATTATTGGTCGAGAGGAAGTAATAAATTGGGGTTTATCAGGACCAATGCTGCGAGCGTCCGGAATACAATGGGATCTTCGTAAAGTGGATCAGTATGAATGTTATGACGAATTTGATTGGGAAGTACAGTGGCAAAAAGAGGGGGATTCATTGGCTCGTTATCTAGTACGAATTGGTGAAATGACGGAATCCATAAAAATTATTCAACAGGCTCTTGAAGGAATTCCGGGGGGACCATATGAGAATTTAGAAACCCGATACTTTGATAGAGAAAGGAATCCAGAATGGAATGATTTTGAATATCGCTTTATTAGTAAAAAACCTTCTCCGACATTTGAATTGCCGAAACAAGAACTTTATGTACGAGTCGAAGCTCCAAAAGGAGAATTGGGTATTTTTCTGATAGGGGATCGGAGTGGTTTTCCTTGGAGATGGAAAATCCGACCGCCGGGTTTTATTAATTTGCAAATTCTTCCTCAGTTAGTTAAAAGAATGAAATTGGCTGATATTATGACAATACTAGGTAGTATAGATATCATTATGGGAGAAGTTGATCGTTGAAATGATAATTGATACACTAGAAGTACAAGATATCGATTCTTTTTCTAGACTGGAATTTTTAAAGGGGGTCTATGGAATTATATGGTTACTTATTCCTATTTTGACTCTTGTATTGGGAATTACACTAGGCGTACTGGTAATTGTATGGTTAGAAAGAGAAATATCCGCGGGAATACAACAACGTATTGGACCCGAATACGCCGGCCCTTTGGGAGTTCTTCAAGCTCTAGCAGATGGGACAAAACTTCTTTTCAAAGAGAATCTTTTTCCATCTAGAGGGGATACTCGTTTATTCAGTATCGGTCCATCCATAGCAGTTATATCCATTTTAGTAAGCTTTTTGGTAGTTCCATTTGGTTATCGCCTTGTTTTAGCGGATCTTAATATTGGGGTTTTTCTATGGATTGCCATTTCAAGTATTGCTCCCATTGGACTTCTTATGTCAGGGTACGGGTCAAATAATAAATATTCCTTTTTAGGTGGTCTACGAGCTGCTGCTCAATCAATTAGTTATGAAATACCATTAACCTTATGTGTGTTATCAATATCTCTACGTGTGATTCGTTGATATATAGACATAAACCCTTCTCGACTCTTCCTTTCGAGGAAAGCGGTGAGATGCGTTGAGTAAAGTTAGATATCTTCATTTTTTTTTATTCCTTATTCGGATTGAAGAATTAAATCAAATAGTTATATGAGTGAAAGAAAACAGCTTATATATATTATATAATTTAGAATATATAAATTCGCAGTAAAAACATTGAGTCTCATTTTCTACGTATAAGAGTTAAAGAGTTAAGCGAAAATAAATATAAGCATAATAAATAGTTTACCCCAAGATTGGTTGATTAGTCATCCTGACTTGAAGCGGGCTCAAAAGATCCACCGTATTGAGTTTTCACTATCATTTGTATGTATTAACTTAACATACATGTATTATCCTAGCGGGGGGTTAAACAAAAACGAGTGGGTGGTTAGAAACACCAAGATATGTAACGGATTTGTAATGGAAATGGAAATTATGTAAATTATACAAAAGGACATTTTTACATAATATACAAATAACGAATACTAAATTGGGGCTTAAAGTTGGTAGAAATTATTAGGCAGTACTCCCCAAGGCACGATTCCAATCCAGAGTATGCTCCTATCCACCGATTAAATACATAACTATTGGGAACGAAAAAATCCTTTATTTTGTAAGCCCTCTTTTTTTAAGAAATAGAAAGAAGAATAGAAACGAAAAAAAAAAAAAGAGAAAGAAACCCAATTCCAATAAAAAAATATCTTTTTTATCCTTTTCCGTATTCATATATATTCATATATATATATAGAATATGTATCATAATTCATGAATTAATATGGAATTCTTTTTCGTAAGTAAAAACGCCGGGTTAGTTATATTTGTACAAGAAGTATTTTATTGAAGAATTCAGTTATTACTCAACAAAGAAGAATTGAAATTCTTAAAGAAGGGGTGAGATCAATTCAAAAGTACTTTAGTTTTATTGTTTTATTATTAATTTATTTAATTATTAAAATAATAATTATAACAGACAGAATTCTATTGGTCTAATTTTGGGCCGTCCAATAAAGTTTGACCTTATCCATCCTACAAACATATCAAGATAAAATAATACTTAAGGTCCTTAGATTTATTTATGGCCTTCGAGGAGCCGTATGAGGTAAAAATCTCATGTACGGTTCTGTAATAGCGACGGTAACAGTGATGATATCGCCGACTATGATTATCTAACAGTTCAAGTACAATTGATATAGTTGAGGCGCAATCAAAATATGGTTTTGGGGGGTGGAATTTGTGGCGTCAACCTATAGGGTTTATCATTTTTCTCATCTCTTCCCTAGCAGAATGTGAGAGATTACCTTTTGATTTACCAGAAGCAGAAGAAGAATTAGTAGCAGGTTATCAAACCGAATACTCGGGTATCAAATTTGGTTTATTTTATGTTGCTTCTTATCTAAACCTATTAGTTTCTTCATTATTTGTAACAGTTCTTTACTTCGGGGGTTGGAATATCTTTATTCCAGACATATATGTTTCTGAGTTTTTTGAAATAAATAAACTGGGTGGAGTCTTTGGAGCGACGATTGGTATCTTTATTACATTAACTAAAACGTATTTGTTCTTATTCATTCCTATCACAACAAGGTGGACTTTGCCGAGGCTAAGAATGGACCAACTATTAAATCTTGGATGGAAATTTCTTTTACCGATCTCTCTCGGTAATCTATTATTAACAACTTCTTCCCAACTCTTTTCGCTGTAAAGTAATAGTCTATATTCACAACTTGTCTCAAACAAGAGAAATAAACAAACAAAAAATTATTCATATATATATATATTCACGATATGTTTTCTATGGTAACTGGGTTCATGAATTATGGTCAACAAACAGTACGGGCTGCAAGGTACATTGGTCAAAGTTTCATAATTACTTTATCTCACGCAAATCGTTTACCTGTAACTATTCAATATCCTTATGAAAAATTAATCACCGCGGAGCGCTTCCGTGGTCGAATTCATTTTGAATTTGATAAATGTATTGCTTGTGAAGTATGTGTTCGTGTATGTCCTATAGATCTACCCGTTGTTGATTGGAAATTGGAAACAGATATTCGAAAGAAACGATTACTTAATTACAGTATTGATTTCGGAATCTGTATATTTTGTGGTAATTGTGTTGAGTATTGTCCAACAAATTGTTTATCAATGACTGAAGAATATGAACTTTCTACTTATGATCGTCATGAATTAAATTATAATCAAATTTCTTTAGGTCGTTTACCAATGTCAGTAATTGACGATTATACAATTCGAACAATTTTTAATTCGACTCAAATAAAAAATAAGTAAACCTCTTGATTCCCGAAAAATTTTCAATTCCTTTAACAATACTAAGGTTCGGTTTTGATCTAATTTAAAGAGATTAGGGGTTCTTTCATTCAGATTCAGATAAAGAATAAAATTAGCCCAATAATTGTACCTACATTTAGTCACATCTCTTAGGATTTAATTAGTAATTTCTTAAAAAAAAAAAAAAAAAAAAAAACTCTGGTCGGGTCTCAATAAAGTCATGAAAAACATTTAGATTTATTTATCTTTTATTTTACATATAATGGATTTGCCTGGACCAATACACGACTTTCTTTTAATCTTTCTGGGATCGGGTCTTATACTAGGAGGTATGGGTGTGGTATTATTTACCAACCCTATTTATTCTGCCTTTTCGTTAGGGCTGGTTCTTGTTTGTATATCATTATTCTATATTCTTTTAAACTCCTATTTTGTAGCTGCTGCACAACTTCTTATTTACGTGGGAGCTATAAATGTTTTAATTGTATTTGCTGTGATGTTTATGAATGGTTCAGAATATTACAAAGATTTTAATCTTTGGACTGTGGGGGCTGGGATTACTTTGCCTGTTTGTACAAGTATTTTTGTTTTACTAATGATTACTATTACAGATACATCATGGTACGGGATTATTTGGACTACAAGATCAAACCAAATTATAGAGCAAGATTTGATAAGTAATAGTCAACAAATTGGAATTCATTTATCAACAGACTTTTTTCTTCCATTTGAATTCATTTCGATAATTCTTTTAGTCGCTTTAATAGGCGCAATTGCCGTAGCGCGCCAATAATAAATCTCTAGAATTAGAAACAGTAATCAAAATGAAACTCTGTTCTATGTTATTACATTTTTTTATCTTCAATTTTAAAATTGGTTATGTCTAAAAGTCAAAATAAAAATTATTTTATGTAATCTATTACTAATAAAATATATTCCTTTGAATCCATTGAATTGTTGTTCAGTTCATATTGAAATGAATCAAATCAAAATTGATCGGGAGTTAGTCAATGATGCTCGAGCATGTACTTGTTTTGAGTGCCTACTTATTTTCTATCGGTATCTATGGCTTGATCACGAGCCGAAATATGGTTAGAGCCCTTATGTGTCTTGAACTTATACTCAATGCGGTTAATATTAATTTCGTAACATTTTCTGATTTTTTTGATAGCCGGCAATTAAAAGGAAATATTTTCTCAATTTTTGTTATAGCTATTGCCGCCGCTGAAGCAGCTATTGGACTGGCTATTGTTTCGTCAATTTATCGTAACAGAAAATCAACTCGTATCAATCAATCGAATTTGTTGAATAAGTAGTATTAATAATAGAAATTACAATATTTATAAATTCGAATTAACATGACCATACATTAAATTTAATTCATATTTTCGAAAATGTAACAAATCAAAGTATCTTGGCTCTATCGCACGAGTCGATCCAGAAGTAAATTGCTTCCAAATTTCTGGTAAATTATTGATTCATCTGGTGTCTAAATATATGATTCATTTACAAGTTTACTAGATCGAAAATTTCTGACGTTTAAAAATTTATAGATCCAATGTCACATTCAGTAAAGATTTATGATACGTGTATAGGGTGTACTCAATGTGTGCGAGCTTGCCCAACCGATGTATTAGAAATGATACCTTGGGACGGGTGTAAAGCTAAGCAAATCGCTTCTGCTCCAAGAACAGAGGACTGTGTCGGTTGTAAGAGATGTGAATCCGCCTGTCCAACGGATTTCTTGAGTGTTCGCGTTTATTTATGGCATGAAACAACTCGCAGTATGGGTCTAGCTTATTAATACGTTCCAGAAAACCCTACTCGAATACATTTGATTTTTTTACCTTTACCGACAAAAACCCGCGCTCAAAATATATTTATTTCGAGCACGGGTTTTTCTGGTCCAAGTTTATTTTGTTTTTACTATGAATAATTTTCCTTGGTTAACGCTAATTGTAGTTTTGCCAATATCCGCGGGTTCCTTAATTTTCTTTCTTCCTCATAGAGGAAATAAGGTAATAAGGTGGTATACTTTATGTATATGCATAATGGAACTCCTTCTAACAACCTATGCATTCGGTTATCGTTTTCAATTGGATGATCCGTTAATGCAACTAACGGAGAATTATAAATGGATCCATTTTTTTAATTTTTACTGGAGATTGGGAATAGATGGAATTTCTATAGGACCCATTTTACTGACAGGATTTATTACAACTTTAGCTACTTTAGCGGCTTGGCCCGTTACCCGAGATTCCCGACTATTCCATTTCCTAATGTTAGCAATGTATAGCGGTCAAATAGGACCATTTTCTTCTCAAGACCTTTTACTTTTTTTCATCATGTGGGAGTTAGAATTAATTCCCGTTTATCTACTTCTATCCATGTGGGGGGGAAAGAAACGTTTGTATTCAGCTACAAAATTTATTTTGTACACTGCCGGAGGTTCCGTTTTTTTATTAATAGGAGTTCTGGGTATTGGTTTATACGGCTCCAATGAACCGACATTAAATTTTGAAACATCAGCTAATCAATCATATCCTGTAGCACTGGAAATAATATTCTATATTGGATTTCTTATTGCTTTTGCTGTCAAATCACCGATCATACCCCTACACACATGGTTACCAGACACCCATGGAGAGGCACATTATAGTACTTGTATGCTTTTAGCCGGAATCTTATTAAAAATGGGAGCGTATGGGTTGGTTCGAATCAATATGGAATTATTACCCCACGCCCATTCTCTATTTTCTCCCTGGTTGATGATAGTCGGCACAATTCAAATTATCTATGCAGCTTTAACATCTCCTGGCCAGCGTAATTTAAAAAAAAGAATAGCCTATTCTTCTGTATCTCATATGGGTTTCATAATTATAGGAATTGGTTCTATAAGCGATACAGGGCTCAATGGGGCCCTTTTACAAATAATTTCTCACGGATTTATTGGCGCTGCGCTTTTTTTCTTGGCCGGAACGAGTTATGATAGAATACGACTTGTTTATCTCGACGAAATGGGCGGAATGGCTATCTCAATTCCAAAAATATTCACGACTTTCAGTATCTTATCAATGGCTTCCCTTGCATTACCGGGCATGAGCGGTTTTGTTGCCGAATTGATAGTTTTTTTTGGAATACTTACTAGCCAAAAATATCTTTTAATGACAAAAATATTAATTACTTTGGTAATGGCAATTGGAATGATATTAACTCCTATTTATTCATTATCTATGTTACGCCAGATATTCTATGGATACAAGCTTTTTAATGCCCAAAATTATTATTTTTTTGATTCTGGGCCGCGAGAGTTATTTATTTCGATTTCTATCCTTTTTCCCGTAATAGGTATTGGGATTTATCCCGATTTCGTTTTCTCATTATCCGTTGACAGGGTCGAAGCTATTCTATCAAATTTTTTTTATAGATAGTTTTTGTCAATAAATCCAAATTAAAAATCCGATGATTTTAAAAATCGTTCATTGTACAAAAAAAGTCTTTTCTGATTTCTGCTTTTAAGTTAAAAAAAAAAAATTGGTATTATAACCATATAACCAGATATTTTTGACATTTTCGAGAACCATTTGAATCAAGTAATAGAAATGAAATGATTCAAATGGTTCTTGATGGTTTATATAAGGGTTTCATATATATACGTATGCTGCCCTAGGCTTCTGGTTGTTAAGTACTTTATTTAATTAGATGGTAGTGTAAATGAACCATAACTATGCAACCCTATTCCTAATAGATTAACCCCAAAATAGCATATCCAAATTATAAGAAAGCCCATTGAAGCCACAATCGCAGAATTTACAGTTTCATAATTTTTATTTGTTCGAATATGTAAATAAATTGCAAATATGGTCCAAGTAATAAATGCCCAAGTCTCTTTTGGATCCCAATTCCAATAGGATCCCCATGCTTCATTAGCCCAGACTGCTCCCGAAAGAATACCTATGGTTAAAAGTATAAATCCTAAACTAATAATACGATAACTCCATCGATCCAATTGTTGAATTAATTGATATCGGTAATAATTCTGAGACGAAATCAAAGAAGTGTTTTGTAATACATTGTTTCTTTCATTCACGTATTGAATCTCACCAAAGGAAAACGACTCAGTTAATAAATTATTGCTTTTACTAAAAATCCTTATGAATTTTCGAAATGTAATGATTAGAAGAGCTAGTGATAATAATGATCCACACAAAAGAGCTGCATAGCCCAACACCATCATACTTACGTGCATCATTAACCAATGCGATTGTAGAGCCGGTACTAATATTGCGGATTGATGCATTTCATTTAAAAAACCTGAAGTAGTGAAACCCTGGGTAAAAATAACACCTGGCGCCGTTATTGCGCTTAAATGGGTTTGCTGTTTTTTAAAATAAGGAATCATATGAATAATGGAAAAACCCCACGATAGAAAAATTAATGATTCATATAAATCACTTAATGGTAAATGCCCCAAAAAAATCCAACGAGTAACTAATAATCCTGTTATGCAGAAAAAGGTAGCGACCATCCCCTTTTCTGATGAATCATATAGTCCTACGATTTCATCGACAAATAAAGTTATCAAATTAATTGTAATTACAATTGAAATGATCGAAAAGGATATATGAGTTAATATATGCTCTAAAGTTGAAAATATCATAAAATTTATTAAAAAGGGGGCCTCAATTATAGGAATTGAAATAGCGAATTGAATTCATTATAGGGCTTACTCTTTTAGAAAAAGCCATGCCGCCACTCGGACTCGAACCGAGATGCTCTAGCACTGCTTCCTAAGAGCAGCGTGTCTACCGATTTCACCATAGCGGCTTATTCGAAATCATAATAACCTATTTTTATTCAATTGTCGAGATTGCGGGGATTAATTCAATATTTTTTTAGGAAACATTAAAATCGATGACTAAAAATTTGTTTCAAAATTGGGCATTTAATCTAAACGTTTTCATTAATAAATTATTCTTATAATCTTATCTTTTGTTTATTATTTATTTTAGAGTATTCCTTTTTTTTTAACTTAAGTAACAACGGGTTTTTTAGTTTCGTAGTTTATTACTTTATGGTCTCCTGAAAATAAGACGGAACATTTGTAACTAGATAATTTTTAGTTCTATCCATGGATCGAACTAAAAAAAAAAATGATTATCGAGTCAAGTTGATGGGGAAGGTGAGAATCCCCATCTTGAAAATGATAAAACATACCCAAACAAAAGGTGAAACCTTGTACTTGCGTTTATTCCTTTTTCAAACAAAAGAATACCGTTTTATATTGTTATTGATCAGGTTAAAACATTAAAGAATGTAAATAATTTTTTTTATTAAATAAAAATGAAATAGTAATTTAGATTATTATCTATTATTATTAGATTAATATTATTTATAGTCTTGATAACTTTTAAATTTTAGAAAAAAACCTTAGAAATACATTCTAATAAAAATGAAACCGATTCACATTATTTAGTCTATTGTTTGATTATTTATTTGTCACACAAAAAAAACTTTTTGAGTTACCGGTAGAAATCGATTTCGCTAACGAAAAAGCTTTCAATGCTGCCCAATACCCTTTCCTTTTCCAAATATTTTTACGAATACGTTTTTTTGAACTCGAGGTGCGCTTTTTTGGAACTGCCATTTTTAAATTAGAATAGGTTCATCGGTTGGATGTGAAAGACATCTATAAACATTAGTTAATGATTGGGAATAACCTAACCAAACTGAAATAAATAGGTTTTTTTTATGGAAAATAGGTTTTAGAAGTCAAGTTATGGGCCCTATGATTCCTATTAACTACTTTTTTGCTGTCATTATTTATCCTTGCTCTATAGGTATAAATAAATTATTGTAATACGTAATAAAATTTTATTTAAAAATTTTAATTTCATATTAATAATTTAATTCAATATTAACAATATTAATAATAAATTTATTAATATGGAATTTAAAGTACATATTTTCACTCGTAACTTCTTCATATCATTTGACTAACCCCTATTCTTCATCTTTATTTGAAATATTTGAAGTCGTTTGGAAAGATTACGAAAATTAAGGCTGGAAAATTCTATTTAAGTTTTATTTTATATATCTTAATCTTTTTATTATTTATTAATCGACCGCTTTCAAAAGAAAAGAAATAAGAACTGGTGAATCAGAAACAATTAATTAAGATAATTTTTTTATTTATTTTTATATGGAATATACATATCAATATTCATGGATCATACCGTTCATTCCACTTCCAGTTCCTATGTTAATAGGAGCAGGGCTTCTACTTTTTCCAACGGCAACTAAAAATCTTCGACGTATGTGGGCTTTTCCGAGTGTTTTATTATTAAGTATAGTTTTGCTTTTTTCAGCCCATTTCTTTATTCAGCAACTAAATAACAATTCTGTCTATCAATATGTATGGTCTTGGACCATCAATAATGATTTTTCTTTAGAGTTCGGCTCCTTGGTTGATCCACTTACTTCTATTATGTCAATATTAATTACTAGTGTTGGGGTTATGGTTCTTATTTATAGTGACAATTATATGTCTCATGATCGGGGATATGTGAGATTTTTTGCTTATATGAGTTTTTTCAATACTTCAATGTTGGGATTAGTTACTAGTTCTAATTTAATACAAATTTATATTTTTTGGGAATTGGTTGGAATGTGTTCTTATCTATTAATAGGTTTTTGGTTCACCCGACCCAGTGCGGCAAATGCTTGTCAAAAAGCGTTTGTAACTAATCGTGTCGGGGATTTTGGGTTATTATTAGGAATTTTAGGTTTTTATTGGATAACAGGTAGTTTTGAATTTCGGGATTTGTTTGAAATATTCAATAATTTGGTTTATAATAATGAAGTTAATACTTTATTTGTTACTTTCTGTGCGTTCCTATTATTTGTCGGCGCAGTTGCTAAATCTGCTCAATTTCCCCTTCATGTCTGGTTACCCGATGCCATGGAAGGGCCTACCCCTATTTCGGCTCTTATACATGCTGCTACGATGGTAGCAGCAGGAATTTTTCTTGTAGCGAGGCTTTTTCCCCTTTTCATAGTTATACCTTACATATTAAATATAATATCTTTGATAGGTATAATAACATTATTTTTAGGAGCTACTTTAGCTCTTGCTCAAAAAGATATTAAGAGAGGTTTAGCTTATTCTACAATGTCTCAATTGGGTTATATGATGTTAGCTTTAGGTATGGGTTCTTATCGAGCTGCTTTATTTCATTTGATTACTCATGCTTATTCGAAAGCATTGTTGTTTTTAGGATCGGGATCTATTATTCATTCGATGGAAGCTATTGTTGGATATTCTCCAGATAAAAGTCAGAATATGGTTCTTATGGGTGGTTTAAGAAAACATGTACCAATTACAAAAACGTCTTTTTTATTAGGTACACTTTCTCTTTGTGGTATTCCACCTCTGGCTTGTTTTTGGTCCAAAGATGAAATTCTTAATGATAGTTGGTTGTATTCACCAATTTTTGCAATAATAGCTTATTCTACGGCAGGATTAACCGCTTTTTATATGTTTCGGATCTATTTACTTACTTTTGAAGGACATTTAAACGTTTATTTTAAAAATTATAGTGGCAAAAAAAGCAGCTCATTCTATTCAATGTCTCTGTGGGGTAAAGAAGGACCTAAAATTATGAAAAAAAACTTTCGTTTATTCGATTTATTAATGATGAAAAACAACGAAGGGGTTCCTTTTTTAAACACATATCGAATTGATAGTAATGAAAATGTAAGAAGCATGGTGCATCCTTTTATTAGTATTACTCATTTTGGCACTAAAAAAACTTTCTCATATCCCTATGAGTCGGACAATACTATGCTATTTCCCATGCTTGTATTGGTTTTATTTACGTTATTCGTTGGGGCTGTAGGAATCCCTTTCTTCAATCAGGAAGGAGTGGGGTTAGATATATTATCCAAATTATTAACTCCGTCCATAAACCTTTTACATCAAAACCGAACCCACTCTGTTGATTGGTATGAATTTATTATAAACGCAATTTTTTCAGTCAGTATAGCTTATTGTGGAATACTTATAGCGTCTTTTTTATATAAGCCTGTTTATTCATCTTTACAAAATTTGAATTTATTTAATTCATTTGTTAAAAGGGTTCCTAATAAAATACAGGTTTTGGGAGGGAAAATAATAAATGTGATATATGCTTGGTCATATAATCGCGGTTACATAGATTTTTTTTATACAATCTCCTTAACTAAGTGTATAAGAAAATTAGCCGAATTAACTCATTTTTTTGATAGACGAGTAATCGATGGAATTACGAATGCAGTAGGTATTGTAAGTTTTTTCGTAGGAGAGTGTATCAAATATGTAGGGGGCGGTCGAATTTCTTCTTATCTTTTAGTGTATGTATCTTATGTTTTAATTTTTTTATTGATTCTTTTTTTTTTTTTAATTAAATATTAAATTAAACTTATATTAAAATTTTAAACTAAAAAAAAAATTGGAAGAGATCCTTTTTTTCTTTAAATATTTGTAACTTCGAATTTTCTTGTTCTTGATTCCCATCCAGATAATAAGTTTCATAAACGGGTCTAGTTTTATAGCGTGTCTCTTTAAAGTAGAATTCATCCTTTGTTTTTTCTTTTCCATTCACTCGGATCTCTTCCGTTTCATCGATTTTGTCCGGATCCTCCTTTTCTTCCGAAAAAGGGGAAGGGGAAGGATCTTCTGCGGTGGATCCCTCTTGTTCCTGTTTAGTCCCCTTCGTTTCGGAAGTTGTTTCTATTTCTACATCTGTTTCTTCCTCACTTCCCCCCCTTTCTTCCGTTTCTGAGGTTTTTTTCAGTTTCTTAGTAACAATGGGTGACGGTATTCTGCCTAAATAGTAGACACAGGTAATAAATAAGAGAATACTAAAGATTCGAGCCATAGAATTTCTCAATTCTGACACAAGGTACTTATTTGATCTAATAAGTACATTAGATCTAATAGAATTATTTTGATGTATCCAGCCTAATACCAACCCAACCCATTTCATGAATAAAATGTGACCAATTAACCAACCAACAAAACTACTTGTTACAAATAACATCTTGTTGTTGCATCGAAACATATAAATGTTGACTAATCTGACT